ATCTCTTTCTCTTTTTTTGATTGACCTCCTCCTACTTTATTTAATACAAAGGAGGTCAAATTAAAATATTAAAATTGTGGTTCAAGTTAGTGAAGCTCTTTCAGTCTAATTGGATCTAAGAAAAATAAGGACGAAATCACGCTCTGTAGGATTTGAACCTACGACATCGGGTTTTGGAGACCCGCGTTCTACCGAACTGAACTAAGAGCGCTTTCTTATCAGAAAAGACAAGGCTGTAAAGACACTTTTTTTTAACCCCAATACATCTTTGAATGAACAATTATATATGTTAAATTTGAATCGATTTCAATGAATCCCTCGTTACTGCTCAACAGAGAAGTAATAGGTAGGGATGACAGGATTTGAACCTGTGACATTTTGTACCCAAAACAAACGCGCTACCAAGCTGCGCTACATCCCTTCAATTGGTCTACAGTGTCATTGTAGAGAATTCCTGTCTTGTTTTCCACACCATTATTTCCTCGATTGATATTCTATGGGCATTTCGTTTTTTTGGTCCTATTTAATATTAATATTTTAATATAATTTAAATTTCTTTAATAATAGTAAATAGTAAAAGACTTATATATGTATGAAATACGGAACGTAACCTATTGTAAAAAGAAATGAGTAGTTTTCGGGAATGCTCGGGAAGAGGGGAACGTTTTTTTATGTTTTAAGAAAAAAATATTATATTATTCGCCGGATAGTTGTACATTGAAATTTCAATTAGGTATTACGTGTACAAGGTTCTTAACTGCATATGCATCTGATCATATATGTATTACTATTTTCTATTACAATAAAATAGATTTTTTATTACAAAAAAAGAAGGAAGGAGATTTTTCAATGCGAGATCTAAAAACTTATCTTTCCGTGGCACCGGTATTAAGTACTCTATGGTTCGGGTCTTTAGCGGGTCTATTGATAGAGATCAATCGTTTTTTCCCAGATGCGTTGACATTCCCTTTTTTTTAATTCTAGTTATTGACACGGTAACAAATAACGAAAATTCGAGACACAATTAACTATTTGTGACTAATCCTTCGCCCCCCTTTCTCTTTTTTCCCTTTAGAATAAGAGGGAGGAAAGAGAAAAAAGTGGATTCAACAGCCTCGAGACTTGGGTTCAAGTTTGAATTAAATAAATTGAATTCAAAAATTTAAAAAATTAAATTAAAAATTAAATAGGGGTGTAGGTAGAATAAACAACGTGGGGTCTAGATCCAAGACAAGACTCTTCTCTTATACAAGGACAGGGTACTTAAATGCAAATGAACTACTGTGATTTGAAATATAGTTTATAAATCATTCTTTTTTATTTTTTATATTGATTGCAGCGAAATTTTTCATAATTGGAGTTTAAGTTAGTAACTTCTATTTTTTCCTTCCTTTCTTCTTCGTTTCGGATCGAAAATAGAAGAGTTGAGTAAATCAAAAATCAAAGGGGGATTCATCATGGCCAAGGGGAAAGATGTCCGAATAACGGTTATTTTGGAATGTACTAGTTGTGTTCGAAACGATGTTAATAAGGTATCAACAGGGATTTCCAGATATATTACGGAAAAGAATCGGCATAACACGCCTAATCGACTGGAATTGAGAAAATTCTGTCCATATTGTTATAAACATACGATTCATGGGGAGATAAAGAAATAGATCGAATAGAGCACATTTATAGAACCCTTACAAGAAAGGCGAAAAAAGGCATTATAATATATATAACATAGTTAAATATAAACAAACCAAATCCTATTTATTCTAATGCATTTTAGATCCGATCGAAATAGGATTTTCGGGAGAAGTAATAAACTAAACAAACCATGGATAAATCTAAGCGACCTTTTCTTAAATCCAAGCGATCTTTTCGTAGGCGTTTGCCCCCGATCCAATCGGGGGATCGAATTGATTATAGAAACATGAGTTTAATTAGTCGATTTATTAGCGAACAAGGAAAAATATTATCTAGACGGGTGAATAGATTGACCTTGAAACAACAACGATTAATTACTATTGCTATAAAACAAGCTCGTATTTTATCTTTGTTACCTTTTCTTAATAATGAGAAACAATTTGAAAGAACAGAGTCGACCGCCAGAACTGCGGGTTTTCGAGCCAGAAATAAAAATAAATAGGCTTACTCTTTCTTGACTTGAATCAAAATTCCAATCCGAACTCAAAGGCGGATTAATGTTTTGTTCGAAAAAAATGAAAAATGCAAATTTGATTATCGTGTCGTAAGAAAAAAAAGAATCGGGTAAGAATAAATATTTATTTGAGCGTGTTTATTCATTTTTACTACCCTTTTTATATTTATTTATTTATCATTTTGAATCTACCCTCCCGGAGTTTATTCTCCGGGGAACTTCGTTTAAATTATTCCGGTGGATTCTTTACAATAGACTTCTTTTATGATCTCATTGGAAATCATAAAAATACAATTTTTATTTGATATAGCTAATTGTGCAAGTATTTTACGATTAAGAAGCACCTGTTTCTTATATAGGTCGTGTATTAATCTACTATAACTATAGGATACTCCTATTTCACGAATTGCCGCGTTTATTCGAGTAATCCACAAACGTCGAAAATGTCTCTTTTGCCTATCCCTATCCCGATGAGACGAAACCAAAGCTCTTATTCTCTGTTGAGTAATTGTTCGAGTAAGTCTTGAATGAGCCCCTCGAAAGCTTGATGCAAATAAACGAATTTTTGTTCTACGTCTCCGAGCTACATATCCCCGTCTAATTCTGGTCATTGAATAAATGAAACTTTGACGAATAACTAATATATTTCCTTTTTTCAGTTATTCTTTTTCCCCCTCCTAGTCTATTAATAACAAAGCTTTTTTCCAATGTATAAATTAAAAATTCCAATGGCTTTGGCTACTATAACCTTCCCGACCACTATTTTTATTTTTTTTAGCCATTTCACTTCGAAAAAATAAATTTTATTTTACTAAGTATCAAAATAGAATAAATGAAAAAAACTGGATAAAGAAATAGCGGCTTCCTTCGTTTCTATGGTAACTTCTTAAACGGTGAGGTTTTCTCTATACACCGGAGCCTTTACTTCATTTAATCACTGTTATTGGTAACTTGTATAGTTAACGTTCTTTGGCTCTACCCATGAATTATACAGTAATAGTTCTTTCACGATTAGATCTACTTACACAGTAACGGCATTTAATTATGAAAGTTGGCTGGGTAGCTAACCCTGTTAGTCCGTTCTTGCAAGAGGGAACCTAAGTTTTTAAGTAAGATTTCCTCCGCTTAATGGATAACCATTTGCTACCAATGGAGAATTGCTTCTCATCTTAAATTGAGGTGATTGGATTTGCACCAACGGAAACCATAAATTTAATACACAATAGAATTGATAGATTCTCTTTTTTTTTTTAGATACTGAATTGAATGGACTTCTTTTTCTATTCTATCCTATTCGACGGTACTAATTATTGAGACTGGAAAGGGTTTTCTTTCTTTTATCCCAGCTCATGATCTGAACGAGTCGCACATACACCCTAGTACACGTTCCTCGACGCTGAGGGCATCCCCGAAGCGCGGGGGATTTTGTGACATTTCTGATTGGCTGTCTTGTATTTCTGATAAGTTGTTTAATAGTTGGCATCTTGAATCATATCCTATATCCTATAATGGGCTGGTTTAGATCAATCCTAACCTGATGATTATGAATTATACTTCTATTTCATTTCATTTCTAGTAAATTCGGCAAAAAGATAAAATCTTAAATCGAGGATTTACGCGAAAAAATCCGGGCTATTTTCACTCAACCACCGCTACAAGATCAACAATTCCATAAGCTTGGGCTTCTGTTGCTGACATAAAAACATCTCTTTCCATGTCTTCCGAGACAACCCATAAGGGTTTGTCCGTTCTTTGTACATAAACCCTTGTGAGAGTTTCACGCAGTTTGAGCAGCTCTTCCGCTTCCAGGATAAATTCTCCCGTTTGTGCCTCATAAAAAGAACTAGCAGGTTGATGAATCATTACCCTGATGGTATAACAAAAGGGGGTTCCTCCATTTTGCATGATGAAGATAAAAGAAAGATAAAGAATATAAAGAATAAAAAAAGACAGAATTGAACAACCGTACGGGCATCTTTTATGCATTGCATACGGCTCTATAATTGACCCTTACCTTGCATCAAAAAAAAATAGGATCTATCCAGATCGGTAAATGATCAAATTACCACCCTTCCTTTCATAGGAGTTCCAAAATACTATGATGGTTCCGTTGCTTTATATATTTCTTATTAGATTCTTATTTGGTTTATCTGTGATTCAGCAATCCCAAAGTTGTTTTTTGTAAAAAAAAAGGAAAAAAGAATCTTGTTTTTTTATTTTCGAACTCTTTCAGAACAAAACTAAGCCCCCGGTGTGAAAATAAAAAAGTTTGTGACGCTAAACTGGAATTTTCAATATACAAAATAGGAAATACCTTTTATCTCATACTACTATCTCGATATATAATCTAATGTTTTGAAAAAACAATAAAAAGTTTTTCTTTTGATATCGAATTAAAGGTGCCATGCTATTATTACTTAATATTCATATGGCGAAGGCATAGTCGTCTTTTTTCTCTCAAATAAAAACCTCATTGGCGCCAAGCGTGAGGGAATGCTAGACGTTTGGTAATTTCTCCTCCGGCCAAGATAAAAGATCCCATTGAAGCGGCTAATCCCATGCATATTGTCTGTACATCCGGTCGCACAAATTGCATTGTATCATAAATAGCCACTCCGGGGATTACCCATCCCCCAGGAGAGTTTATAAATAAATATAGATCTTTGGTATCATTCTCGATACTGAGATATACCATAAGACCAATAAGTTGATTCGAGATCTCGCTATCAACCTCTTGTCCTAAAAAAAGTAATCTTTCTCGATAAAGTCGGTTGATTAGGGTAAAATTTATCCCTTAGGAACCGTACAGGCGCCTTTTGGTGCATACGGTTCAACAAAAAAAAAAAGAATCAAT